TTCTAGAGTTCCTTATCGTGTCCATTTCCAATTCTTGGGGATTCATGGTCAATACAGATTAATATTTAAGCATCGATATTACCTTCCCTTTTCCCTTTTAAACAAATAAAAATGATTGAAGTTTTTCTATTTGGAATCGTATTAGGTCTCATTCCTATTACTTTGGCTGGATTATTCGTAACTGCATATTTACAATACCGACGTGGTGATCAGTTGGACCTTTGATCAATTAACATCTTTTTTGTTTATTGACATATTATTTCTTTGTTTTAATCAGAATCCCAGGAAGTAAAATTCAGACTTTACACTGCTATTCACATATTTCAGCGCCATTCTCGATCTAACAAGAATGGAATCACGCTCTGTAGGATTTGAACCTACGACATCGGGTTTTGGAGACCCGCGTTCTACCGAACTGAACTAAGAGCGCTTTATTCTCATAAAATAAATTTTTTATGAGACCCCAATACATCTTGCATGCATATACTATATCAATATATCACATATTGTGATATATTGATATTGAGTATGTCTGAATCGGTCTCAGTTGATCCCTTGTTACTGTTTATACGATAAGGGGGTAGGGATGACAGGATTTGAACCTGTGACATTTTGTACCCAAAACAAACGCGCTACCAAGCTGCGCTACATCCCTCTCAATAGGTTTCCAGTTTGATTGTAAAGAATGTTTGTCTTGTTTTCCATATTTTTCTTTTCTCCGTTGATATATATAATTATTCAATTATCCTGCCAGTTTTTCTTTCTTTTCAGTTTCCTATTCTATATTATTTATTATATAAGCATATATAAGGATATGAAAAACATAAATATTATATTATAAATATTCTATATTATATAACTATATTATATAATAAATATTATATTATAAATATTCTATATAATAAATATTATATTATAAATATTCTTTATTATATAGAATATTAAATTCAAAATAAAAAAAAAAATAAGAATATTTATAATATAATAATAAAATTATATATAATATATAATAATAATAAAAATGAAATAGGAAATTTCTCTAAATAGGAGAAATATTTCTAGGGAATGCTCGGGGAGCAATAGACTTCTTTTTTTATGGAATGAATCATTGTACATTTCAATTTGAATTTGGGATTCTGCTGACAAATACAAGTGGTTAGTAACTAAAGAACCATCTAATCATATTCCTCTATGTGATTATGTATTACAAATAAAATTAAAGAAAAAAAAAAATAAGGAGGATTTAAAATGCGAGATCTAAAAACATATCTTTCCGTGGCACCAGTGATAAGTACTCTATGGTTCGGTGTTTTAGCGGGTCTCTTGATAGAGATCAACCGTTTATTCCCGGATGCATTGATATTCCCCTTTTTTTCATTCTAGTTATTGGCACAGCGAGGGGTGAAGAAGATTCGAGATTCAATCAAATATCTGTAATTAATCCCAAAGTTTCCTTTTTTTTTTCGAATTATAAAAAGTTCGAAAAGAAAAAGAATAGGGGTGGATTCAGGCCTCAGCGAAACTCGGAATCTGGTCCAAGCTTCAATGGAATTGAATTAATAATTCCTTATCCTTAATAGAAATAGAATTATTAAGTCAATTCTATTTCTATTAATAATAGACTAATAATAAATAATAATAGAGTGAGACCCGAAATGGAAATGGAAATGGACTGGTTAGGGCGGGGGCAACAATATCATACAAGATACTTAAAGCTTAAATATTGTATTGCGATTCAAAATAGAGTTCGAAATCGTTCTATTACTAAAATTAGTATTGTACTATACTATATTAATTGGAACTAAATTTTCCAGAATTTGATTTCGAATTATCAACTTCTACTTTTTTCGTTCCTTTCTTTTTCTGCTTCAAATTAAAATCCAAAAATGGAAGGGTTAAGTGAATCCAAAACCCCAAGGAAAGGAGGTTGTTAATGGCCAAGGGTAAAGATATTCGATTAACGGTTATTTTGGAATGTACCAGTTGCGCTCAAAATAGTATTAATAAGAAATCAACCGGTATTTCCAGATATATTACTCAAAAGAATCGACACAATACACCTAGTCGATTGGAATTGAGAAAATTCTGTTCCTCTTGTTGCAAACATATGATTCACGCAGAGATAAAGAAATAGGTAAAATTGATCACTTCTGTATCACCCTTCCAAAGGAACATGAAAAATAATGATTAGTTTTTCATATATATTCTCTAAATTCTATATATATAGAATTATATAACATAACAACATATATATATAAAATAAATAAAAATAAAGTAGTAAAAATATAAACAAAACAAATCCTATTTATTACAAAAAAGGATTTTCGGGATAGGAATAAACAAACCATGGATAAATCTAACCGATTCTTTCTTAAATCAAAGCGATCTTTTCGTAGGCGTTTGCCCCCGATCCAATCGGGGGATCGAATTGATTATAAAAACATGAGTTTAATTAGTCGATTTATTAGTGAACAGGGAAAAATATTATCTAGACGCGTGAATAGATTGACTTTAAAACAACAACGATTAATTACGATTGCTATAAAACAAGCCCGTATTTTATCTTTGTTACCCTTTCTTAATAATGAAAAACAATTTCAAAAAAACGACTTGACCACTCGAACTATTACTAGTCTTAAAAAATAATAAAAAATAGAGTTACTCTTCAATTGAATTCAAAATTAAATCGAAACTCAAATCAAATGTGGATTGGTGTTTTGTTCGAAAACAACGACAATCCAATTTGGGTTGTCGTGTTATAAGAGAAAAGATAATTGGTGAAGAAGAATAAATCTTTTTTTTATTGAACAGGTTTGTTCATTTTGATGACTTTATGATATGAATTCTATTTTATCATATAAAACTCTACTACCTTCCCGGAGATTGAACTCCGGGAAGGTAGTAGAGTTTTATATGATCTCGTCGGCAATCATAAAAAGACAATTCGCCATTAATATAGCTATTTGTGCAACTATTTTACGATTAAGAAGCAATTGCCGCTTGTACAGATTATACATTAAATTATGATAACTATAGTCTATTTTTTTTGGATTCTCACCAATTCCTGCATTTATTCGACTGATCCACAAACCGCGAAAATCCCTTTTTTTCCTATCTCTATCTCGATGAGCCGAAACAAAAGCTTTTATTTTCTGTTGAGTAATAGTTCGAGTAAGTCTTGAATGAGCCCCACGAAAGCTTGATGTAAATAAACGAATTTTTGTTCTCCGTTTCCGAGCTATATATCCTCTTTTAATTCTGGTCATTGAATAAATGCGACTTTGATGAATAACTCGTCGATTTCCTTTCTTTCAGTTATTCTTTTCTCCACCCTAGTCCATTAATAACTAAAATAGATCCTTCCAATGTATAAAATAAAAATTCCAATGGCTTTTGCTACTATAACCTTCCCAACCACTATTTTTTTTTTTTTTCTTTTGATTTCTAAGCATTTAACTTCGAAATATGGAATTGTATTGATACTAGGTATCAAAAAACATAGTATATTAAATAGAAATAGATAAATAAATGGTGAATTCCCTCGTTTCTATGATTGCTTTTTAAACGGAGAGGCCCTCTCTATACACCGGAGCCCTTTGATTTTTTCAAAGTTATTGTTAACTTGTACAGTTCACCCTCTTTGGCTCTACCCATGAAATATCTAATAATAGGTCTTTCACAACGAAATCTAGCTATACAGTAACGGTATGTAAGTATGAAGATTAGCTCGATAGCTGACCCTCTTAGTCCGTTCTTGCAAAAATAAGAGCAGAATCTTTCCGCTTTTTAATTGAAATAAGATTTCCCCGCTTAAGGGGTAACCTTTTGCTACCAATGGGGAAGCCTTTCTCGTCTGAAATTACAAATGGAGGTGATTGGGTTTGCCCCAATCGAAACCATAAATTTAATACACAATAGAAAAATATTATTTAGTAATAGAGTTTTAATCGACCGCCTCGCCGATACTGAAATAAACTCTTTCCTTTCTTTTGTTTTAGTCTATGGATCTGAACGAGTCGCACATACACCCTAGTACACGTTCCTCGGCGCTGAGGGCATCCCCGAAGAGCAGGGGATTTCGTGACATTTCGGATTGGCTGTCTTGTGTTTCTAATAAGTTGTTTCATAGTTGGCATGGTGAGTCGTATACATAATGAACTGGTTTAGATGAATCCTAATCCGATGATTATGAATTACTTATAGTCTATTATAGGAGGACGTTTATGGTTTTGCTTTACGAATATGATATTTTTTTGGCATTTCTAATAATATTGATCCTTATTCCGATTTTGGCATTTCTAATTTCTGGAATTTTAGCTCTGATTAACAAGGGGCCAGAGAAACTCTCTAGTTCTATTAATAGATTAATTAATTATAGATTTATTAATAGAATAATTAATAGAAATATTCGATTCAATTTTTTGGTAAGAAAATAAAAAATCTCAAATCGCGTATTTGCGCCGAATCCCTGCTGTTAATCTTTTATTCAACTGCTACAAGATCAACAATTCCGTGGACTTGGGCTTCTGCTGCTGACATAAAAACATCCCTTTCCATGTCTTCGGATACAAGCCAGAAAGGTTTGCCCGTTCTTTGTACATAAACTCTTGTGATAGTTTCGCGCAGTTTCAATAGTTCTTCCGCTTCCAGGATAAATTCTCCCGTCTGTCCCTCATAAAAAGAACTAGCTGGTTGATGGACCATTACCCTGATCCTGATTGATGATATAACATCATAAAGGTTTTTTCTATCTTGCCCGATAAGACAAGAGAGATAAGAGATGAATAATAAAACAAACAAAGATCAAATTGAATAACCGTACGGGCATCCTTTGCGTATTGCATACGGCTATATACTATGTCGTTTTTATCTTACTTATATCGAAAGATCGAAAAAATAAAAAATATACTGGGTTTGATAGGCCCAGATCAGTAAATGGTCCAATAACCATCCTTCCCTTTTTAGAGTATTTCAAAAATATTATGATGATTCCCTCGCTTTATTATTTCGTATGTTATTCAGCGATCCCAAAGTTTCTTTTTTTTGTTCAAGCAAATAGTTATAAAATAAAACAAAAAATTGTGTGTTTTTTTCCTCTTCTTTGATAACATAAATATTGTTAAAAGTTTTCCGGTGTGAAAACTTAAAACAAAAAATTCTGTGACACTGAAATAGGCTACCGATAGATCAGATAAAGTTGTAAACACTCCTTTTTCATACTACTCTTTCGATACATAATCAAATGGTAAAAAAATTGCGTATCGAATTCGAAGTGCCATGCTACTATTACTTAATATTCATATGGCGAAGGCATAGTCTTTTTCTTAAAAAAAAACTCATTGGCGCCAAGCGTGAGGGAATGCTAGACGTTTGGTAATTTCTCCTCCTGCCAAAATAAAAGATCCCATTGAAGCAGCTAATCCCATGCATACTGTTTGTACATCTGGTTGTACAAATTGCATAGTATCATAAATAGCTATTCCGGGTATTACCCATCCGCCCGGCGAATTTATAAATAGATACAAATCTTGGTTATCGTCCTCTATACTGAGATATACCATAAGGCCAATAAGTTGATTCGATATTTCACTATCAACCTCTTGGCCTAAAAAAAGTAGTCTTTCTCGATAAAGTCGGTTGATTAGGATAAAATTTTATTCCCTAAGAGCCGTATATGCACCTTTTAGTGCATACAGTTCACCAAAAATCGCAAAAAGGAATCAATGTGTATATTTCTACCCTCTTTCCCGTTTTTATAATATGGACTTTTCCGAACTTTTAACGAAAGGTCTTCTTTTTTTTTACATTTTTCAAGAAAGACGGCTTTTTTTCCCTCTTTTATTTATCTATATTCTAATAGATTAATATAGATAAATAAATGTACCAACCTTAACTTTTCATTGATGTATTGTTTTCATCGAAACGCGATCAAATCAAAACCGCAATATAATTTTCTTGTTTCTGGGTGAGCCTCCTTAATTCGTTTAGGTTTCTGTTCGACTCTGGGTAAATAAAGATCCGCCCGATTTGGATTTGCACATATAGGACAAATCCTGCAATACCGGGTCTTTTTTCTACGACCCCCCTTTTTTCTGAATTTTTTGTTTCATGTTTTCTTTTCTGCCAAATATATGATATGATAGAAGTAGTAATCGTAGTAGATATATTACCCATAGGTTTTTTTCTAAACAGAGCCCGGATGCTTCATTTTATTGTTACAACCAAGCCAACCATAAATTATTTGAAATTTAGAATAGTAATTAAGATATCTCACCTTCCCCCAACCAAATCGATCTAATTGCACTTCATTACACTTCACGCTCACAATTTTTGATGGTTTAATCAACCCCCTTTTTTTTTTTGGGGGGGGTGAAAGAAAGTATTATATCTCCATCGGGGGAGAGAACGGGGAAATCCCATACGACCCGATATATCTGACAAGTCGCACTATATGTCAACCCAAGATGCATCTTCTTCTCCAGGACTTCGAAAGGGTACTTTTGGAACACCAATGGGCATTCAATGCAGAAAAAGAGAGGAGCAGTATCTCGCACTTTGATGTGGAAACGTAAAAATGGGTTTATTGTGTTAAAAACTATTTGTTTTTATCATATTCTATTTCATTTATAAATCATAAAAAGGGAAGAAGAAATAAATAAAATAAAGTTACTTACGAATAGGTCCTTTGAGTGATAAACGAATATGTTTGCATTCACTGATAGAAAAAATCATAGAAATAAATAAAAAATATAGGGTGAACCCCCCCCTTCAGTACCATTGCGTATTGTTACTTATCGAATATAGAATAGATGTGCTTCTTTTTGTTCCTACGAATCGAATTGTCCCATTATTACTAAAAAACTAGAATAAATATGAATCCTTTACCCGAGATAATCTACTAAAAGGGCGGTCCATAGCATAGTTTTTTCCAGTGCAATAAAGTTACATAGTATCTATTTTTTGTTGATATAAGAGGTATTTTCATGGGTTTGCCTTGGTATCGTGTTCATACCGTTGTATTAAATGATCCCGGCCGTTTGCTTGCTGTCCATATAATGCATACAGCTCTGGTTGCTGGTTGGGCCGGTTCGATGGCTCTATATGAATTAGCAGTTTTTGATCCTTCTGATCCTGTTCTTGATCCAATGTGGAGACAAGGTATGTTCGTTATACCCTTCATGACTCGTTTAGGAATAACCAATTCATGGGGTGGTTGGAGTATCACCGGGGGGACTGTAACGAATCCCGGTATTTGGAGTTACGAAGGCGTGGCTGGGGCACATATTGTGTTTTCAGGCTTGTGTTTTTTGGCGGCTATCTGGCATTGGGTCTATTGGGATTTAGAAATCTTTTGTGATGAACGTACAGGAAAACCTTCTTTGGATTTGCCAAAAATCTTTGGAATTCATTTATTTCTTGCAGGGGTGGCTTGTTTTGGTTTTGGCGCATTTCATGTAACAGGATTGTATGGTCCTGGAATATGGGTATCCGATCCTTATGGACTAACCGGAAGGGTACAACCTGTAAATCCCGCATGGGGTGTGGAAGGTTTTGATCCTTTTGTTCCGGGGGGAATAGCCTCTCATCATATTGCCGCAGGAACGTTGGGCATATTGGCGGGTCTTTTCCATCTTAGTGTGCGTCCACCCCAACGTCTATACAAAGGATTGCGTATGGGAAATATTGAAACCGTCCTTTCCAGTAGTATCGCTGCTGTCTTTTTTGCAGCTTTTGTTGTTGCTGGAACTATGTGGTATGGCTCAGCAACAACCCCGATTGAATTGTTTGGTCCGACTCGTTATCAATGGGATCAGGGATACTTCCAGCAAGAAATATATCGACGAGTTGGTGCTGGGCTAGCCGAAAATAAAAGTTTATCAGAAGCTTGGTCGAAAATTCCCGAAAAATTGGCCTTTTATGATTACATCGGCAATAATCCGGCAAAGGGGGGGTTGTTTAGAGCGGGCTCAATGGACAATGGAGATGGAATAGCTGTCGGTTGGTTAGGACATCCTATCTTTAGAGATAAAGAGGGGCGTGAACTTTTTGTACGCCGTATGCCTACTTTTTTTGAAACATTTCCGGTTGTTTTGGTAGACGGAGACGGAATTGTCAGAGCCGATGTTCCTTTTCGAAGGGCCGAGTCGAAGTATAGTGTCGAACAAGTAGGTGTAACTGTTGAGTTCTATGGTGGCGAACTCAATGGAGTGAGTTATAATGATCCCGTTACTGTGAAAAAATATGCTCGACGTGCTCAATTGGGTGAAATTTTTGAATTAGATCGTGCTACTTTGAAATCGGATGGCGTTTTTCGTAGCAGTCCGAGGGGTTGGTTTACTTTTGGACATGCCTCGTTTGCTCTGCTCTTCTTTTTCGGACACATTTGGCATGGTGCTAGAACCTTGTTCAGAGATGTTTTTGCTGGTATAGACCCAGATTTGGACGCTCAAGTAGAATTTGGAGCATTCCAAAAACTTGGAGATCCAACTACCAGAAGACAAGTAGTCGGATAGACTACTTTTTTGTTCCTTTTCGGCTTTATTTTCTTGTGATTTGAAATTTGACATAGGGAACTGGATAAATCGTGATTTGAATCATTGCAGTTTGTTTTTTTCTGTCTTTTTCTTTATCCGGTATCCGATCCCTCCAAACAGTTATGAAAGTTATAATTGTAAACAACGATCAAATCTATGGAAGCATTGGTTTATACATTCCTCTTAGTCTCGACTTTAGGAATCATTTTTTTCGCTATTTTCTTTAGAGAACCCCCTAAAGTTCCAACTAAAAAGACGAAATAATTTTTCATTATCTCAATTGAAGTAATGAGCCTCCCAATATGGGGAGGCTCATTACTTCAACTAGTCTCCATGTTCTTCGAATGGATCTCTTAGTTGTTGAGAGGGTTGCCCAAAAGCAGTATATAAGGCATACCCGGTAAAACTTACAAGTAAACCAGATATAGAGATGGCAACTAGGGTTGCTGTTTCCATTATTATAAAATTTCAAGACCACAATAGATCTATAGGATAAGATCCTTTATTTACAGCGGAATAGTATACAAAGTCAACAGATCTCAATGAATAAAAAATAGGATTTATGGCTACACAAACCGTTGAGGGTAGTTCTAGATCTCGTCCACGACGAACTGGTATAGGGAGTTTATTGAAACCATTGAATTCAGAATATGGTAAAGTAGCTCCGGGGTGGGGAACTACTCCTTTGATGGGTCTTGCAATGGCTCTTTTTGCGATATTTCTATCTATTATTTTGGAGATTTATAATTCGTCCATTTTACTGGACGGAATTTCTATGAATTAGATTTACAAGAACCGACTACCTCGATTTGCAATAGAAGTAAAAGTTAACATTTAGATTTTTGGATTTTTAGTCCATTCCATTTTTATTTGGTAGTTCGACCGTGGAATTTTTTTGTTTCTGTATTTCCGGAATATGAGTGTGTGACTTGTTATAATTGATCCTATTGACAGTATAGAACAAAAAATGGATCTGTCATCTTGATAGAGAAGAGATGGTTTGACCCCGTCAGATATTTATTCTAGTATCTGGAGCACGGAATATAGAAAATCGATTTTAACGTATTAGAACTATGATTCATACTTAATATTTAGACCTCGTAACCGGACTAATTTTTTTTTTTTCAAAAGCTTAGAAGTTAAGTTATAATAAATCGAAAGATTTTTATTCTTTCAAACCGTCGCCGCTTATCTTTATTTTGAGCAAAGGACAAAGGTTTCTTTGGCTTTTTTCATTATATCTATTCATTGAATATGTGATAATCCAACAGTTCTTACTCAGGAAATTTTTGGTAAAGGTTTTTTTAATCATCGTGGTTCTGGTATGAATCTAAAGTTTTTTAAATTGATTCATAGGGTCTTAACAAGAGAATTCTTATCAATAAGAATAATAAATAAAGAAAGAAGACAGTAAGCAGTAAAGTCGCATTACACACACAAATCAAAAATAGCACAAATAAAAAAATCCAAGTAAATAGAATAGTCAAGAGGCCTGTAACGAGCAAGATAAAAGCTAGTGAGCTGACTTGAGATTTTGGCATTATAACCACAAAGACTAACTTTCGGATTTCTCTTTTTTCTTATCTATCTTCAGAGACGGTTGGAATCATAGGATTAAGTTAAGACGTTTCAACCTTTCTATTACACATATCCGTTTCCGCTACAACCACTGGGTATTTCTGTTTGAGCTGTACGAGGTGAAAATCTCATATACGGCTCTCAGGGGGGGGGTTTACCTATCTCAATAAAGTTTATGATTGGTTTGAAGAACGTCTTGAGATTCAAGCGATTGCCGACGATATAACTAGTAAATACGTTCCACCTCATGTCAACATATTTTATTGTTTAGGGGGAATTACACTTACTTGTTTTTTAGTCCAAGTAGCAACAGGATTTGCTATGACTTTTTATTATCGTCCGACCGTTACTGAGGCTTTTGCTTCTGTTCAATATATAATGACTGAGGCTAACTTTGGTTGGTTAATCCGATCAGTTCATCGATGGTCGGCAAGTATGATGGTCTTAATGATGATCCTGCACGTATTTCGGGTGTATCTCACAGGTGGTTTTAAAAAACCCCGCGAATTGACTTGGGTTACAGGTGTCGTTTTGGCTGTATTGACCGCATCTTTTGGTGTAACTGGTTATTCCTTACCTTGGGACCAAATTGGTTATTGGGCAGTCAAAATTGTAACCGGTGTACCTGAAGCTATTCCTGGAATAGGATCGTCTGTGGTAGAGTTATTACGAGGAAGTGCTAGTGTAGGACAATCTACCTTGACTCGTTTTTATAGTTTACATACTTTTGTATTACCTCTTCTTACTGCTGTATTTATGTTAATGCACTTTCCAATGATACGTAAGCAAGGCATTTCCGGCCCTTTATAGAGAGTATGGATCATAGATATTTGTAATGGATCATAGATCATAGATATTTGTAATCGATCATTTATCTTTATTTGGGGGAGGAAGAATAGTATTTCATTGCTACAAATATATCTTATTCTTTTAAATAAGACATATATTTGGATATTTCCCTTCAATTTAACAAAATTAGATTGTTTTTTTTCTAGTTTATTTGACATACATGAATAGTATAGTTGAAGGGAATTCTCCGAAGAAAAAATGGATTATGGGAGTGTGTGACTTGAACTATTATTGATTGGACCGCGCAGATATATAATTTTATCTGCCACATTTGAATTTATTTACAATTAAATGTGTCTTTCTTTGTTCCAACCACCGCACAAGCCCCCTACAAAGGATAGGCCGGTTCTTTTGAAGAGAAGCTTTTCTATGATCCGACTCGATCATCGTGTCCTGCATGAACAGGCTCCCGCTCCGTAAGATCCAGTAAAATAAGTGATGTGATATAATCCGGAGTATGTCTTATCTGTTTCACTTAACTTAATAGTATCAAAATGCATTCATTTCCTATGCATTGACTCGATTTATGATACTATCGGAGTGAAACAAGTAGATCTAAAGAAGAGCGGGGGTTCGATTAAATTAGTAACAAGTAAATCCTTTGTATGTCAAAAGTCCCCGGATTTTTTTTTGGGGGGGGGTAACAATCGCAACAAACAAGGTCTGAGATGACCCAGAAAGCACTATGAACTTTTTAAAGCCTACTTGGGTATTGAGCATTTACTTAATAATAATTTCATTTTTTGCAAGAGAATCCAGTCCATTTTCTTACATAGAATTTTCATATATATGTGGATAACATAGAATTTCTTTTTTCTATGGATACGTCGAATTCGTTTGATTCATGCTTGAGCCGTATGATGAAAAATTATCATGTCCGGTTCTTTCGGAGGATGGATCCATAAGAATTCACCTATCCCAATAACAAAAAAACCTGACTTGAGTGATCCTGTATTAAGGGCTAAATTGGCTAAGGGGATGGGTCATAATTATTATGGAGAACCCGCATGGCCAAACGATCTTTTATATATTTTTCCCGTAGTAATTCTGGGCACTATTGCCTGTAATGTAGGTTTAGCGGTTCTAGAGCCCTCAATGATTGGGGAACCCGCGGATCCATTTGCAACTCCTTTGGAAATATTGCCCGAATGGTATTTCTTTCCCGTATTTCAAATACTTCGTACAGTGCCAAATAAGTTATTGGGTGTTCTTTTAATGGTTTCGGTACCTGCGGGATTATTAACAGTACCCTTTTTGGAAAATGTTAATAAATTCCAAAACCCATTTCGTCGTCCAGTAGCGACAACCGTCTTTTTGATTGGTACCGCAGTCGCGCTTTGGTTGGGTATTGGAGCAACATTACCTATTGAGAAATCTCTAACTTTAGGTCTTTTTTAAATTGATTCAATTGTGAAATAAAATATCATGCCATGTGATGTCGATTGTGTATCTAGGGATAATTCGTCTCAAAGTGAATTTTCCCTAGACACATCTAATCTAGTCCATTTTTGAACTATTCCCAATATATGAATTTGTGTTAAAGATTTAAACTCCACTTTTTCATCTTTATTTTCAGAAAAATAAAGATGAAAAAATACAATGAATGGTTTAAAAATTTATGCAGAATGTTTTTCTATTTCTAAAACGTCCAATATATGTTTTACATCTTCTACACGAAAATTTTCAATTTTTATAAGGTCTTCTTGACTGTTATTCAAAAGGTCCAATAATGTATGTATATTGGATCCTTTGAGACAATTATAGATCCTGGGAGACAATTCTAATTGGTCAATAAAAATGGATTTCAATACTATTTCGTTTTTATTTTTCCTAAATTTTGAAAATATATCATGAAAGGTAAAAGGGGGTAAAGTAACTTTGTGTTGATTGTTTTCTAAATTTACGTTTTCTTCTTCTGCATGCAAAAAAGGAATAAATAAATCAATCAAATTTCGGGAGGCTTCGTAAAGCGCTTCTTTAGGAGTTAAACTTCCATTTGTCCATATTTCGAGAAAGAGTATTTCTTGTTTTTCATTCCTATTCACGTAAGAGTGAATACTATGATTTGTATTTCGAACAGGCATGAATACAGCATCTATAGGATAATTTCTGTCTTGAAAGTTATTTAGTGTTTTTATACGATATCCGCGATTTCTCTCAATTTCTAATCCAATCCACAAATTAATAGGTTCTGTTAGGTTAGCTATATGTTGTGTATTATCAACAATTTCCACAGAAGGTGGTAAAATGATGTCTTGAGCAGTTACATATCCAGGACCTTTGACACAAATAGACGCGCCCCGAGTTCCATACAGATTACTTTTCAATACAATTTCTTTCAAATTCATTAAAATTTCATGTACGGATTCTTGAATACCCACTATGGTAGAATATTCATGTGGTATTTTCTCAGATTTTGCACATGTAATACACGTTCCCTCTATTTCTCCGAGCAAAACTCTTCGCATCGCAATGCCTATTGTATCGGCTTGACCTTTCATAAGTGGAGACAGAATAAAGCGTCCATAATAAAGACGCTTACTGTCTATTCTTGATTCAACACACTTCCACTGTAATGTCCGAGTAGATACTCTTACTTTCTCTCGAACCATAGTAATATGTTATATATATATATTATCAAATCCTTGAATTGTTTATTTCTCTTGAAATCTCTTCAATGTTTTTTTCTTTTACACACGTCGTTTTTTAGGGGACCTACATCCATTATGTGGCATAGGGGTTACATCCCGTATAAATTTTAATAGTATACCACTTCTACGAATAGCTCTTAATGCCGCATCTCTTCCAAGACCGGGACCTTTTATCATAACTTCCGCTCGTTGCATGCCTTGATCCGCTACTGTTCGAATAGCATTTCCTGCTGCGGTTTGAGCGGCGAATGGTGTGCCCCTTCGTGTACCCTTGAATCCACAAGTACCGGCGGAGGACCAAGAAATCACTCGACCCCGTACATCTGTAACAGTCACAATGGTATTGTTGAAACTGGCTTGAACATGAATAATCCCCTTTGGTATTTTACGAGCCTGCTTGCGCGAACCAATACGTCCATTTTTACGCGAACCAATTTTTGGTATAGGTTTTGCCATACTTTATTATATTTTTATTTATAAATTGAAGTCCAAGATCTATGAATATATCCATTTTATGTCAAAAACGGATTCTTTACTATTTTCTAACTCAAATTAAGATTCTTTTTTTCTATATTATATTAATTGTACTGTTTCCATAAATTCTATATTAATAGAATTAATATCAAATATATATAAAATTATATATATATAATAAAAATTTATTTTATTTGTACATCCCTTCCTTATAGAATAGAAAGCTCCCTTTTGTGGAAATATTATCCTTGTCGTTGTTTATGTCTTGGATTGGAACAAATTACGATAATTCGCCCCCGCCTACGGATCAATCGACATTTTTCACAAATTTTACGAGCCGAGGCCCTTATTTTCATATTTGTCATTCCTTAAATCAATCCCCAATCTCTTTATTGGAAGAAAATAAAGTTTTCTTTTTTACTTTGGTGGTCGTATACATATAAAATAAGAGTCTGTTGAGTCGAATCTTTTCGCAAGCCTAGCCTAGAATCAAACAAAATATGATTTTATAATATAAAGGAATCTGGAACATACTTTTGGCAAGTTATTCCATAATTCAAACAAAACCTCATAAATCTATTTTCTTTTTTCTTTTATTTTATTCCAGTTAAGCTTCCTTCGCGCATTCACTACTGTACGAAGAGTGCGATTAGAAACCTGCCTTTTCTATCTTTTTTCACAAAAATGGATAGAAATTTATTTTATAATTTGGATATCACAAAGATTACCATATATAACATAAAACTTCGCCGCCGATTCTTTCTAATCGCGCCTCTCGATCTGTCATTATACCTCTAGAAGTCGAAAGAATTACAATTCCCATTCCTCCTAAAATTCTAGGAATTCGTTGATAGTTAGAATATATTCGTAGACCGGGTGTACTGATGCGTTTTAAAATTAAAACGGGTTTATATGGCCCTTTCTTATTTCTTCTATAGCGTAGAGTTAAAACTAAAAAATATTTGTCGTTTTCCCTATGTTTTCTCACATTTTCAATAAAACCCTCTCGTAAAAGTATTTTAACAATGTTTTCGTTGATATTAGTAGATGGTATTTGAACCGTTCCTTTGCTATTCATGTCAGCATTTCGTATACAGGTTATTATGTCAGTGATGATGTCGTTACTCATAATAAACGAAAATAATCGTTGTCCCTTATTTTTGGTATAATCAACATGCCCCCTTTTTTCCTACTATTATTATTTCTTTTATATTTTATTGAGCTTATTAATTAAATATATATATGTATATCTATATATATAATAATATAATAATTACTACAAAAGGTATATGTATGAGATCTAAGCTATTAATGAATCTATTTGATTCCCAAATAATATATCTATGTCAGGGTCTCGTGTTATAATACTTCGGGTGCTAATGAAACTATTTTAGTAAAATTTAACTGTCTCAATTCTCTGGCGATTGCGCCAAAAATTCGAGTTCCTTTTGGATTTCCTTCTTGATCAATGACGACCGCAGCATTATCATTATAGTGTATTATCATACCGTTGCTACGTTTGAGTTCTTTACAAGTACGTACAATTACAGCTCTGATCACTTCTGATCTTTCTAAAGGCATATGTGGTACAGCTTCCTTTATTACAGCAACAACAATGTCACCGATATAAGCATACCGCCGATTACTAGCTCCTATGATTCGAATACACATCAACTTGCGGGCTCCGCTGTTATCGGCTACATTCAAATGGGTTTGAGGTTGAATCATATTTTTTTTTTTAGTCCAAAGGTTTAAGTAAAAGAAAATATATTCTGTGTTAAAAAAAGACATCTATCATTAACATTTTTTTAATTCTTTTTAATTCTAAAGACCTCTTTCCTTTGGTTCTCGTTTTTATCCTGCAATAATGAATTGAGTTCGTATAGGCATTTTTGATGCTGCTATTGAAATAGCTTTTTTGGCTATATTTTCTGCGACTCCGCCCATTTCATAAAGTATTCTACCAGGTTTAACCACAGCTACCCAATATTCGGGAGATCCTTTTCCCGAACCCATACGCGTTTCGGTAGGTCTTACTGTAATAGGTTTGTCTGGAAATATGCGAACCCATATTTGTCCACCCCGGCGGACATTTCGTGACATTGCCCGCCGACCCGCTTCTATTTGTCTCGATGTGATCCAGGCGGGTTCAAGTGCCTGAAGAGCATATCTTCCGAAGCAAATATGATTCCCTCGATAGGACATCCCTTTCATTCTTCCTCGATGTTGTTTACGGAATCTGGTTCTTTGGGGGTTATAGTTGATGGTTGTTTTTCAATTCCATCGCTATTACAGAACCGTACATGAGATTTTCACCTCATACGGCTCCTCGCGAATGAAACGATTCAAAAAAAAATGGATTTAACCGATAAAATAATATAAAATATATTTGTTTAATGAAGAATAATAAATATGATAGAATCGTGGAATTTTTTTAGATTTCATATAATCTTTTGGTCTATTGGCAATTTGTATAGTTTGTTTTGATAGCTAACTAAACATCTATTCTTATAGACAATTTCGGCTATCCATATCTAACTCGATCTATACAATCTTGTTTTGTTATAAGGTTTTAACGAATCTTTTTATTATTATATTTTATTTATTATTATATCTAATCCGACCCAATTTCTAACTAAAATAAAAATTTTCGCGAGCGAAAGTTGACTCTTTCTCGTTCATTTTCAATGTCAGATGAAATGGCGGTTATAGACCATGACGTCTCAAAAAAACGGATTGATTCATCGTTTGTTTCGCCATCCTACCCAATGAATCGTTGAGATTTGTTTTTAATAAAATCTTAGGTATTCAGAGGTTCCGTCGTTCCCATCGCGTCGAGATTAATGATTAGGTCTGAATTCTACAACGGAGCCTCACTAATCAAATTCTGTTTTTTTTGAATCAACCTTCTCGGTTTTTAGTGATTCGTAGCTCTTGATTTGTTTATTTTAGCAATATATTCTTCTCTTCTAGCAATATGGATATATGGATTAGTTAATATTGATGCTTTATTACATTCCTTTTTATGAGATAACCCATAGACCTTTACATAATAGAATTTTATATCATTTCTATTTTTTCTCTCTTTCTTTCAACCCTTCATTTATCTGTATATTCTTATTGCTTTACAACTCATAATCAGATTCGTTTTTCTTTCTTTTTTATGCAATATTTCATTATAATTATATTCCTAATATATTCTATCTTTTTTAGATTTTTACTAGTTCGGTTAGATCCAGATAATACGAAGCGATGGGTTGGTTGTTAGTTCTTTATTAATTAATTCATATTACGAGTCGGTTTATTTATTTTTTCTTGAATTCAAACCGCCCTAAAAAAAAAACCAACGAGTCGCACACTAAGCATAGCAATTTTATCAATATCAAACTCAAATGATTAATCGAATTTATTCAA